ACCAATTCCCAAAAAATATAAATTTGTATCAAATTCGAACTAGTAACTAACCCCAACATGGAAGTACTGAAAAAACTCATATAAGCAAAAAATCGCAAGTATCCTTGATCGTGAGCCATATAATTATCACTATAAATAAGAACCATAATTCCAACAGTAGTGATTAACATTAACATAATAGAAGTAAGTGGATCGATCAAGTAGCCGAATTCTAAAGAAAAATCATTATCGAGGGTCCAAGACCATACATATTGATAGATAAAACTGCTATTTATTTGCTGAATAGACAGATTAGTTGAAAAAATCATGACTATACTTAACAATAAAATACTCGGAAAAGCCCACATACGACGAAGATTTTTTGTTGCTGTCGGAAAAAGAAGAAGTCCCACTCCTATTAACATAGGAACTGGAAGTGGAAGGAAAGGTATGATCCACGCATATTGATATGTCTGTTCCATAAAAAAAGTTTTTTAATTCTTAATTAATATTAATTGGTTCCGATTCACCGGATCTTACCTCTTTTGAAAGGAGTCAATAAAAAAACGAAGATATGCACTAACTTAAACCAACTTAAATAGAATTTTTGAATTTTTATTTCTTTTTACTTATTCTTTCTGAGTTTCTGCTAAATACTTCAAATATTCAAATCAAGAAGTTACAATTGGTCAAATCATAGAGATTAATTACTAGTCTCCTTCTAACTTTCAAATTCGAGTCAAATTAGACATATTTTTCCCGAGTTTGACAAGTTACTAAAAAAAAGAATATTCTTCTTTTTACTATTTTTAGTAATAGTTTATGTCATTTTCCCATATCTTTCACCCATCTTATCTATTCTTTTTTATTTTTAGAATAAAAAATATTATCTAGAAAAGAAATACATAATAAATTAGAAAGCGCAAATTTCTTTTCAACAATAGATGTCTTTCACATCCAGCTATACCAATGAGTAATCTCTTAATTTTTTTTTAAATGGCAGTTCCAAAAAAACGTACTTCTGCATCAAAAAAGCGTATTCGTAAAAATTTTTGGAAAAGGAAGGGGTATTGGGCAGCGTTAAAAGCGTTTTCCTTAGGGAAATCTCTTTCTACTGGGAATTCTAAAAGTTTTTTTGTGCAACAAACAAATAAAATAAGTAATAAAACATAACACGTTGGAATAATCTGAATCGGCCTGACTCAAAAACCGAGTCATTTCATTTCGAAAATAAAATTCCCGATTTCCATTCCCTGTTGAGTTAATCAATAGGAATGGAAATCGTTCCGCTCTTAGAATATGTAAAATAAGAATTTTTCTGTTTACCGTACCGAATTCGAAAAAAAAAAAAGAATACTTTTTTTTCTTGACAAAAAACACAAGATACTCCATTTTCTTTTTAGTATATCTTCTCATTTCCAAGGCAGGGAGTATTATTTTCCCCATCGACCTATTTGTTACAAGAATATAAGGTTTTCTTTTTTCTTTTTCTATAGATCCCCTTTTTCTCTATAATCTATAAAAGGGCGGACAGAAAATCTTTCGTTACTAAAATCATTGAAACTAATTGATTAAAATTCTAAACTCCTTTGTGGAACTTTCTTCCTTTTGGATTTTCTCTGAATTCCTATATAGGACCCCATATATCTCTCGCCATCAATCCACTCAAAAACACTTAGCGAGGCTATTTTGGATAAATATGTGTCAATTTTGAATGATCCAAAACAGGTTCTTTTTTTTTTGTTCATTGATGAAATGGATTTTTTGGTTTTGATTTTTGAAATCAAATAAATCAAAAACAATTCATTAAAACAAACATTTTTTGTGGGGGGTTCTATCTCTTAATTTATAGTAGTACTATATAGTTTTAGAAGAGTTCAAATAGTTTTAGAAGAGTTCAAGTCGAGGAGAGTATAAAATACACAATAAAACTAAGACCCTAACCTAAAATAATGAACCTTCAAATACCTATTTGAACCAATTTTGATTTATGAATTTGAATCTTTCCTAAAAAATATTGCACCCAATTGAATTCTAAAATCTAGACGATTGCTTATTCATAGGCTATTATAAGTTCAAGACAAGCCGCTATGGTGAAATTGGTAGACACGCTGCTCTTAGGAAGCAGTGCTAGAGCATCTCGGTTCGAGTCCGAGTGGCGGCATGTCATCTCCTAAAAAAAGTAAATAGATCCTATAATGAATTCAATTCCCGATTTCCCTTTGTATAATTAAGGGACTCCTCTTTTTAAAAATTTTTATGATATTTTCAACCTTAGAGCATATATTAACTCATATTTCTTTTTCGATCGTTTCAATTGTAATTACAATTCATTTTATAACCTTTTTAGTCGATAAAATCGTAAACCTATATGATTCATCCGAAAAGGGCATAATAATTACTTTTTTCTGTATAACAGGATTATTAGTTACTCGTTGGGTTTATTCGGGACATTTTCCACTAAGTGATTTATATGAATCGTTAATCTTCCTTTCATGGAGTCTTTCCCTTATTCATATAG